TTCAGGACATCTCTCTTTCAAGGAGACAACGGGGATTCGACTTCCCCTGGGGGTAGTGGACTACGAAAGAAAGTTGGTCATGGATTAGCAATAAATCTAGAATTTATTCTTCCTGGGTCGATGCCCGAGCGGTTAATGGGGACGGACTGTAAATTCGTTGACGAGATGTCTACGCTGGTTCAAATCCAGCTCGGCCCAAAAATTTGTTGCTCCATGAAGAAAATCTAACCAATCTGTATAGAAATGCCAGATCCGTATAAATAAAAAGAGTCCATTTTTATCATCCATTGCAATAGAGTCAATACAAAAAAATAACCATGATTACTATAAATTTGTGCCACTCTAACTCAAGTCCATATCTAGTTAAATAGGATATTCCTTTTTCTGTTGCAACAGGAAAAAGAGAATGCTCTTCTGAAAATGTATACCATAAATATGGCTGGGATTGTAGTTCAATTGGTCAGAGCACCGCCCTGTCAAGGCGGAAGCTGCGGGTTCGAGCCCCGTCAGTCCCGAAGAAGAATCCGATGAATTTATAAATTCATCTCTTCCCTTTACGTGAAAGATAGGACGGGGAACGAAATATAATCTCTGGGGGGTGATCCTTAGACAAATATGGAAATTTTTATTTCTTACACTAGCACCAATTGGTAAGGGAGAAACATAGTTTATTGTACGATACACAATGAACTTCACTCGACAGAGCACTTTTTGGGTTCAGATGAACCCACACTTTCTTTAGTTCTGAACAAACTTTATTTGTGCATCCGAAATAAATAATTGAAAATACTCTATCTTATTCTTATTCTTATCCAAATTACACATTGCATTTTTTATGTATGTGTTCTAGTTCCAATCTAAGAAGGAGGATACTAAGACAATACCAATCAAGCAACGCTTCCCTTTTGAAGAAATCTATACCCGTCCTTTTTTTTTTCCCTCTCATTTATACTACTGGTTTGCATTTGCATATTGTATGACCCATAGAGTATTGGCCATATGATACCTCATACTTCCTTATTTTATGTATAAGGAAAGGAATAAGCATTGGAAAAGTGTATAAAAATAGGTGAAAGAAAAGTGGAAAAACGGGAAAATGAAGTGGTCTTTCTGATCCAATCACAATAAAGAATCCTTATTTTGCTTTATTTATATTTCATTTAGATTGAGTATGGATAAAAGATCTTCCTATGTTATAGTATTCAATTCGCGACGAGAAATTCATTTGATATTATTATTCAATAAAATTAATCCGAGTTAGTATCATCAAGATGCAATTCATATCTTTGAATTGATAGGAGTCCACTTTATAATCTCTATGGGATTAGATCCCGAACTATTGTGAAAAAAAAAAAAAAGAGATTATGGAAGTCAATATTCTTGCGTTTCTTGCTACTGCATTGTTCATTTTAGTTCCTACTGCCTTTTTACTTATAATATATGTCAAAACAGTCAGCCAAAATAATTAATTTGAATCAAACTTGAATTCTTCTTTTTTTTTGAAGAAATAAAGAAGAAATAAAATGGTAAATCAGAAGTATCTTAGATAGTGTGGTAGAAAGAGCGATATATAGCTCTTTCTACCACACTATTGAGTTTGAATATTCTTAGTATATTTAGTATATACAGTTGTATTTTATACAGAAAAAAAAATGTTAGATCAATGAACAATTTAAAATAATCATATATATGAAAATATTATGAATATATATAGATATAGATCAATTCAACCAAGTCAAGGTATTTCTTTTTTGTTTTTTCAGCTTTCGCAAAACGATTACAATTGATACAATTACTAATTTTCCTAGCTCTAAAGTCCACTCCTTCCCCATACTACAAGTGAAAGAGAAAATGTAAACACTACCATTAAAGCAGCCCAAGCAAGACTTACTATATCCATGTGAATGATGTCCCCTATCTCTATGAAATGAAAAAATTATTCTATTATTGATTCATAATCATAGTGAAATCGATGGCGCAGAGTCAAAAGAGAATTCTTACTTATGTCTATTGAATAAGAAATAAATGGAAGTAAAGAAATAGAATAAGAATAATAGAAGAAGAATAGTCATTCAACTATTCTGATTCAATTTATGAGTACTCAGAGCCTCTCGTAAGTTTGGATACAAAAGATCTTCAATGAATTTCCCATCAGCCTATCAAATCTAATTTCATTGCATACAGAGTTAGTAAACACTACCTCAATATGAAGAAAGTAAAAAAAAAAAAAAAAGAATAATTAGGAAGTCTTTTTGAAAATTCTTTCTTCAACCTTAGTAGCCAATTCTTAGGAATCTTTGGATACCAAGATTTCCGACTTCTTACTTTAATAGTTCTGATGCCTAAAATAAACTCTCACTATTTTTTTTGTTGATGAGGCGACACCCAGATTCGAACTGGGGATAAAGGATTTGCAGTCCCCCGCCTTACCGCTTGGCCATGCCGCCAAATTCAAATTTCATCTATATTCTTATATTCTATTCCTCTACTCATTTGTATTTCCTTAATAGATGCAAAATCCAATTAATTTACAATTAATCATTAGTAATTATAAAAAAATATATGTGTATATGCAAATACCAGAACATATCTTTTTATACGTTGGATACCGAGCCCGAGTCTATTTCTTATACACATATCCCTATATAGTATCATCGTGACCTATGGTTCAATTATGATTTATATACGGATAGCTAGATAGCGATATCGGCATGTACTTCCTAAAAATTCTACTAAAAAAAAAAAGATTGTCGAATTCCTTTTTGAACATTCAATTTTTTGTGCTAAAAAAAGGGAAACTTTATGCTGTTCCTAATTCTTCTGTTTTATCTCATTAATAGAGAGCAGATTTGATCGTAATATCGTAATAAAAGAATTAGGTAGAAACTTGCGTCGAAAATGCCTTCCATTTCTTTGTCTTGCTTCCGTTCATACGTAGGATACATATGGATGGAGTTGGCTCAAATTTTATTTGATTCAGTAACAAGAATATCCATTCCATCATTGCTGGACTGATCGGTATAGTTCGATAAAGAGTGAGGAGCCAAGCCAATAATAATGGGATTTTTTTAATAAAGAGGAAACTTCAGATTCAGATGCTACAGAATGAAAATGAGGGAATGTCCACAATACCTGGATTTAGTCAGATACAATTTGAGGGATTTTGTAGGTTCATTAATCAGGGCTTGACGGAAGAATTTCAAAAGTTTCAAAAAATTGAAGATAGAGATCAAGAAATTGAATTTCAATTATTTGTGGAAACCTATCAATTGGTAGAACCCTTGATAACAGAAAGGGATGCTGTGTATAAATCACTTACATATTCTTCTGAATTATATGTACCCGCGGTCTTAATTTGGAAAACCGGTAGAAATATGCAAGAACAAACCGTTTTTATTGGAAACATCCCTATAATGAATTATTTTGGAACCTCTATAGTAAATGGAATATACCGAATTGTGATCAATCAAATATTGCAAAGTCCCGGTATTTACTATCGTTCAGAATTGGAACATAACGGAATTTCTGTCTATACCAGTACTATAATATCGGATTGGGGGGGAAGGTCGGAATTAGAAATTGATAGAAAAGCAAGGATATGGGCCCGTGTAAGTAGAAAACAAAAAATATCTATTCTAGTTCTATCATCAGCTATGGGTTCGAATATAAGAGAAATTCTAGAAAATGTTTGTTACCCTGAAATTTTCTTGTCTTTCCCGAATGATAAAGATAAAAAAAAAATTGGGTCAAAAGAAAATGCTATTTTGGAGTTTTATCAACAATTTGCCTGTGTAGGGGGGGATCCGGTCTTTTCTGAGTACTTATGTAAGGAATTACAAAAAAAATTTTTTCAACAAAGATGTGAATTAGGAAAAATTGGTCGACGAAATATGAACCGGAGGCTTAATCTTGATATATCCCAAAACAATACGTTTTTGTTACCACGAGATCTATTGACTGCTGTGGATCATTTGATTGAAATGAAATTAGGAATGGGTACACTTGACGATATGAATCATTTGAAAAATAAACGTATTCGTTCTGTAGCAGATCTATTACAGGATCAATTCGGATTGGCTCTTGTTCGTTTAGAAAATGCGGTTCGAGGAACTATATGTGGAGCAATCAGGCATAAATTGATACCGACTCCTCAAAATTTGATAACTTCAACTTCATTAACAACTACTTATGAATCGTTTTTTGGCCTACACCCTTTATCTCAAGTTTTGGATCGAACTAATCCGTTGACACAAATTGTTCATGGGCGAAAATGGAGTTATTTGGGTCCTGGAGGATTGACGGGGCGAACTGCTAGTTTTCGGATACGAGATATTCACCCGAGTCACTATGGACGTATTTGTCCAATTGACACGTCTGAAGGGATCAATGTTGGACTTATTGGATCATTAGCTATTCATGTAAAGGTTGGTTATTGGGGATCCATAGAGAGTCCGTTTTATAAATTATCTGAAAGATTAAAAGAGACACAGATGGTGTATTTATCACCAAATAGAGATGAATATTATATGGTAGCAGCAGGAAATTTTTTGGCCTTGAATCGGGGTATTCAAGAACAACAGATTGTTCCAGCTCGATATCGTCAAGAATTTCTGACTATTGCATGGGAAGAGATTCATCTTAGAAGCATTTTCCCCTTCCAATATTTTTCTATTGGAGCTTCCCTCATTCCTTTTATCGAGCATAATGATGCGAATAGAGCTTTAATGAGTTCTAATATGCAGCGCCAAGCAGTTCCTCTTTTTCGATCTGAGAAGTGCATTGTTGGAACTGGGTTGGAAGGACAAACGGCTCTAGATTCGGGTATTTCAGCTATAGCCAAACGCAAGGGAAAAATCCTTTCTACTGATACTTACAAGATTGTTTTCTCAAGTAATGGAGATACTCTAAGTATTCCATTAGTTATGTATCAACGTTCCAACAAAAATACTTGTATGCATCAAAAAACTCAAGTTCGGCGGGGCAAATACATTAAAAATGGACAAATTCTAGCGAACGGTGCGGCTACAGCTGGTGGGGAACTCGCCTTAGGAAAAAATGTATTAGTAGCTTATATGCCATGGGAAGGTTACAATTTTGAAGACGCAGTACTAATTAACGAACGTCTGGTCTATGAAGATATTTATACTTCTTTTCACATCCAAAAATATGAAATTCAGACTCATGTAACAAGTCAAGGTCCTGAAAGAATAACTAAGGAGATCCCACATTTAGAGACTCATTTACTCCGAAATTTAGACAGAAATGGAATTGTGATCCTGGGATCTTGGGTAGAAACAGGTGATATTTTAGTAGGTAAATTAACACCTCAGATAGCGAATGAATCGTCATATGTCCCGGAGGATAGATTATTACGAGCTATACTTGGCATTCAGATATCCACTTCAAAAGAAACTTCTTTAAGACTACCTATAGGTGGAAGGGGTCGAGTTATTGATGTGAGATGGATCCATAGAAAGGGGGGTTCCAATTCTAATTCAGAAAGGATTCGTGTATATATTTCACAGAAACGTGAAATCAAAGTAGGTGATAAAGTAGCTGGAAGGCATGGGAATAAGGGTATAATTTCTAAGATTTTGTCTAGACAAGATATGCCCTATTTGCAAGATGGAACCTCCGTTGATATGGTATTTAACCCATTAGGAGTACCTTCACGAATGAATGTGGGACAGATATTTGAATGTTCGCTCGGGTTAGCGGGGGATCTGCTAAAGAAACATTATAGAATAGCGCCTTTTGATGAGAGATATGAACAAGAGGCCTCAAGAAAACTCGTGTTTTCTGAATTATATGAAGCCAGTAAGCAAACAAAAAATCCATGGGTATTTGAACCCGAATATCCAGGAAAAAGCAGAATATTTGATGGAAGAACAGGAGATATTTTTGAACAACCTGTTCTAATAGGAAAGTCCTATATCCTAAAATTAATTCATCAAGTTGATGATAAAATCCATGGACGTTCCAGTGGGCATTATGCACTTGTTACACAACAGCCCCTTAGAGGGAGGGCCAAACAAGGGGGGCAAAGAGTTGGAGAAATGGAAGTTTGGGCTCTAGAGGGATTTGGTGTTGCTCATATTTTACAAGAGATGCTTACTTATAAGTCTGATCATATTAGAGCTCGTCAAGAAGTACTTGGTGCTACGATTATTGGAGCAACAGTACCTAACCCAGAGGGTGCTCCAGAATCTTTTCGATTGCTCGTTCGAGAACTACGATCTTTGGCCCTGGAACTGAATCATTTCCTTGTATCTGAAAAGAACTTCCAGATAAATAGGAAGGAAGCTTGATCTCAATGAATCCGAATTGATATCCTATGATCGATCAGTATAAACATCAACAACTTCGAATTGGACCAGTTTCCCCTCAACAAATCAGGGCTTGGTCAAACAAAATTCTATCCAATGGAGAGATAGTTGGAGAGGTGAAAAAACCCTATACTTTTCATTATAAAACCAATAAACCGGAGAAAGATGGATTGTTTTGTGAAAGAATTTCTGGACCCATAAAAAGTGGGATTTGTGCTTGTGGAAATTACCGAGTGATTGGGGCTGAAAAAGAAGACTTGAAATCTTGTGAAGAATGCGGGGTGGAATTTGTTGATTCTCGGATACGAAGGTACAAAATGGGATACATAAAACTGGCATGTCCAGTGACTCATGTGTGGTATTTGAAACGTCTTCCTAGTTATATTGCGAATCTTTTAGATAAGCCTCTTAGGGAATTAGAGGGCCTAGTATATTGCGATGCGTGATTTGATCAAAATTTGCATTTGACAGATTTGGACTGAGAAACTGTCATCCCATTCAATCTGATTGGGATGCCCCCAGCTCTGACATGTATCTTAGGAGGAGGAACATGAAGCTCAGAATTATGAGTACATTCAATACTTCAAAATGGAAGGAAAGGGGAATTGATCATGGTCGATTCCGTTACAGATAATATAGGAATAGTTAGTTATACCTCGTAAAAAAAAAAATTTTGTGGAAATTTCTTTGAGAAAGAAACTCTGTTCAAGCAAGCAAATATGACATGGTTACAGGAGCCTATCTATCGCATATATGCTTTAAGGGACATCATGGCATAACCATCGAGGTAAGTAGGGACCTAAAAAAAGATCAAATGGAACAATACAATATATAGACAAAGAAATCCTTGATGCTTGATGAGTCCAAAAATATTCCTTTCAGGGGATTCATCATTTGAGGGGAAGTAGACTACTCAAGAATTTTACATTTTTATTTATTTTTTATTTTTCAACATAAAATAAAAAATAAAAAAAGATAAGAATGAATCAAAGAAAGGCCGGTCCTTACTGGTAACTTGAGTAAAGAGTAGCAGTTTTCTGAAACAAGTTTCAGATGTAAATACTTGAGCCGGATGAGAGGAAACTTTCACGTCCGATTGTTAGGGGGGGAACCTATCTCAATTTTTCTTTTGCTAGGTCCATAGCTAAAAAACCTACTTTCTTACGATTACGAGGTTCATTCGAATATGAAATCCAATCCTGGAAATATAGCATCCCACTTTTTTTTACTACTAAAGGTTTCGAGATATTTCGAAACCGAGAAATATCTACAGGGGCAGGTGCTATCAGAGAACAATTAGCCGATTTGGATTTGCGAATTCTTAAAGATAATTCTTTGGTAGAATGGAAGGAATTAAGAGACGAAGAGTTCCCAGGAAATGAATGGGAAGATAAAAAAATTAGAAGAAGAAAGGATTTTTTGGTTAGACGCATAGAATTAGCTAAACATTTTATTCGAACAAATGTAGACCCAGAACGGATGGTTTTGTGCCTATTACCAGTTCTTCCTCCTGAGTTGAGACCAATCATTCAGATAGACGGAGGTAAACTAATGAGTTCCGATATTAATGAACTTTATAGAAGAGTCATCTATCGGAACAATACTCTTACGGAACTTTTAGCAACGAGTAGATCTACACCAGGGGAATTAGTAATGTGTCAGGAGAAATTGGTACAAGAGGCTGTGGATACACTTTTGGATAATGGTATTCGCGGACAACCCGTTAGAGATGGTCATAATAAAGTTTACAAGTCATTTTCTGATGTAATTGAAGGCAAAGAGGGAAGATTTCGTGAGACTCTGCTTGGTAAACGGGTCGATTATTCGGGGCGTTCCGTCATTGTCGTAGGTCCTTTGCTTTCATTACATCAATGTGGATTACCTCGAGAAATAGCAATAGAGCTCTTCCAAACATTTGTAATTCGTGGTCTAATCAGACAAGATGTTGCTTCTAACACGGGGATTGCTAAAAGCAAAATTCGGGAAAAAGAACCCATTGTATGGGAAATCCTTCAAGAAGTTATGCAGGGACATCCTGTATTGTTGAATCGAGCGCCTACCCTACATAGATTAGGCATACAGGCATTCCAACCCATTTTAATCGAGGGACGTGCTATTTGTTTACACCCATTAGTTTGTAAGGGCTTCAACGCAGATTTTGATGGGGATCAAATGGCTGTTCACGTACCTTTATCTTTGGAAGCTCAAGCAGAAGCTCGTTTACTTATGTTTTCTCATATAAATCTCTTGTCTCCAGCTATTGGGGATCCCGTTTCCGTACCAACTCAAGATATGCTTATTGGACTCTATTTATTAACGATCGGGAATCCCCGAGGTATTTGTGCGAATAGATATAATCAATATAATTACAATTGGAGAAACTATAAAAGGGAAAGAGTTGAAAAAAATGACTGTAAGTATAAAAAAGAGCCGTATTTTTCTAATTCTTATGATGCACTTGGAGCTTATCGGCAGAAACAAATCCATTTAGATAGTCCTTTGTGGCTCTGGTGGAGACTAGATCAACGCGTCGTTGGCTCAAGAGAAGTTCCCATCGAAGTTCAATATGAATCTTTTGGTAATTCTAATGAGATTTATAAGTACTATCAAATAGTTGGAAGTGTAAAAAGAAAAATTCGCTGTATATACATTCGAACTACTGTTGGTCATCTTTCTTTTTATCGAGAAATAGAAGAAGCCATACAGGGGTTTTGGTGGGCCTACTCGTAGCACCTAATATAAAATTCTATGAGTGATGCCCATATTCGTGGGAATTTCTGTGTGAATCAAGATTGAGGAAAGGAAGTTTTTAAATCACTGACCAGGCCCATTGTGGAATCTTACTCAACAGAATATGGAGGTCCATATGGCAGAACGTACCGATCTGGTCTTTCACAATAAGGTGATAGATGGAACTGCTATAAAACAACTTATAAGCAGATTAATAGATCATTTTGGAATGGCATATACATCACATATCCTGGATCAAGTGAAGACTTTGGGTTTCCAGCGAGCCACTGCTACATCTATTTCATTAGGAATTGAGGATCTTTTAACAATACCTTCTAAGGGATGGTTAGTTCAAGACGCTGAACAACAACGTTTTCTTTTAGAGAAAAACCATCATTATGGGAATGTACACGTGGTAGAAAAATTACGTCAATCCATTGAGATATGGTATGCTACAAGTGAATATTTGAGACAAAAAATGAATCCTAATTTTCGGATGACTGATCCCTCTAATCCAGTCTATCTAATGTCCTTTTCAGGGGCTAGAGGAAATGCATCTCAAGTACATCAATTAGTAGGTATGAGAGGGTTAATGTCGGATCCTCAAGGACAAATGATTGATTTGCCCATTCAAAGCAATTTACGCGAAGGGCTTTCTTTGACAGAATATATAATTTCTTGCTACGGAGCCCGCAAAGGAGTTGTAGACACTGCTGTACGAACATCAGATGCTGGATACCTCACGCGTAGACTTGTTGAAGTAGTTCAACACATTCTTGTACGTAAAACGGATTGTGGCATTATTCGAGGTCTTTTCGTGAGTCCTTTAAATGGTATGACGGAAAAGATTTTTGTCCAAACACTTATTGGTCGTGTATTAACAGACGATATATATATCGGTCTACGATGCATTGCCACTCGAAATAAAGATATTGGAATTGGGCTTGTCAATCGATTCATCACCTTTCGAGCACACTCAATATATATTCGAACCCCTTTTACTTGCAAAAGTACATCTTGGATCTGTCAATTATGTTATGGCCGGAGCCCTACTCATGGTGACCTGGTTGAGTTGGGAGAAGCCGTAGGCATTATTGCGGGTCAATCAATTGGGGAACCGGGGACTCAACTAACATTAAGAACTTTTCATACCGGCGGAGTATTCACAGGTGGTACTGCTGAACATGTACGAGCCCCCTCTAATGGAAAAATAAAATTTGATGAAGATTTGGTTCATCCCACACGTACCCGTCATGGGCATCCTGCTTTTCTATGTTTTATAGATTTGTATGTAATTATTGAGAGTCGAGATATTATACATAATGTGAATATTCCAACAAAGAGTTTAATTTTAGTTCAAAATGATCAATATGTAGAATCAGAACAAGTGATTGCCGAGATTCGTGCTGGGACATCCACTTTTCATTTTAAAGAGAGGGTTCAAAAACATGTTTATTCTGAGTCAGAAGGAGAAATGCACTGGAGTACTGACGGCTATCACGCGCCTGAATATTCATATAGTAATGTTCATTTATTACCAAAAACAAGTCATTTATGGATATTAGCAGGAGGTTTATGCAGATACAATATAGTATCTTTTTCACTTCACAAGGATCAAGATCAAATGAATGCTAACTATTATTCTGTCGAAGAAAGATGTATCTTTGATCTCTCACTGACTAATGATCAAGTAAGACATAAATTGTTGGATACTAAATCTAGGGAAATTTTTTACTATTCAAAATCTTATAGAATCCTATCTAATAGTCATTGGAATCTCATGGATCTTTCTACTTCTATTCGTCAAGAGAATTCCTTGGCGAAAAAGCGAAGAAATAGATTTGTGATTCCCTTACAATATGATCAAGAACGAGAAAAGAAACTAATACCCTGTTTTGGTATTTCGATGAAAATACCTATAAATGGTATTTTACGTAGAAATAGTATTCTTGCTTATTTTGATGATCCGCGATACAGAAGAAACAGTTCGGGAATTACTAAATATGGTATTGCCGAAGTAGGCTCAATGGTAAAAAAAGAAGATTTTATTGAGTATCGAGGAGCAAAAGAATTTCGTCCGAAATACCAAATGGAAATGAAAGTCGATCAATTTTTTTTCATTCCCGAAGAAGTGCATATCTTACCCGGATCTTCGCCCATAATGGTCCGGAACAATAGTATCGTTGGAATAGATACACGACTTGCTTTCAATATAAATACAAGAAATCGAGTAGGTGGATTAGTCCGAGTGGAGAGAAAAAAAAAAAGTATAGAACTGAAAATTTTTTCTGGAAATATTTATTTTCCTGGAGAGATGGATAAAATATCTAGGCACAGCGGCATTTTGATACCACCAGGAATGGAAAAAAAAAATTATAAAAGATCAAAAAAATTGAAAAATTGGATCTATGTCCAACGGATTACACCTAAAAAAAAAAAATCTTTTGTTTTGGTTAGACCTGTAGTCACATATGAAATAGATGATGGGATCAATTTAGCAACACTTTTCTCTCAGGATCTCTTGCAGGAAAAGGAGAATGTCCAACTTCGAATTGTCAATTATATACTTTATGGCAATTGCAAGTCAATTCGAGGAATTTCTCACACAAGTATTCAATTAGTTCGGACTTGCTTAGTATTGAATTGGGACCAAGAAAGAAAGGGTTCTATAGAAGAAGAGATTCATGCTTCTTTTGTTGAAATAAGGGCAAATGATCTACTTCGTTATTTCATACGAAATGAGTTAGTAAAGTCCACTATTTTTAATACCGTAAAAAGGTATGATACGGCAGGTTCAGGATTTATTTTCAATAAAAAATTAAATCACATCCATAAAAATCCTTTTGATTCCAAGGCGAAGATGAAATCATTTCCCCAGCATCAGGGAACTCTTGGTACGTTGTTGAATCAAAATAAGGAATGCCAATCTGTCCAAATTTTGTCATCATCTAATTGTTCTCGAATTGGTCCCTTCAAAACTCCGAGATATAATAATGCGCCAATTAGGGATTTTTTTGGTCCCTTAGGTACTATTGTTCCAAAAATAGTGAATTTTTCTTCATCTTTCTATTTAAGAACTTCTAATCAAGTCTTTTTAAAGAAATATTTATTACTTGAAAATTTTCAACAGACTTTCCAAGTGCTTCCATTTCAATATTTTTTCCTAGATGAAAATAGGAGGATTTCGAATCCTGATCCATGTAATAACGTCATTTGGAATTCATTCCATTTTCATTGGTGTTTTCTCCATCACGATTATTGTAAAGAGGCATGGACAATAATTAGCCTTGGACAATACCTTTGTGAAAATTTATGTCTATTGAAATATGGATCACGCATCAAAAAATCTGGTCAAATTTTTATTGTTCATGTTAACTCTTTAGTTATAAGATCAGCTAAACCCTATTTGGTCACTCCAGGAGCAACTGTTCATGGCCATTATGGGGAAACTTTTTCTAAAGGAGATACATTAATTACATTTATATATGAAAAATCCATATCCGGTGACATAACGCAAGGTCTTCCAAAAGTGGAACAAATTTTAGAAGTTCGTTCAATTGATTCAATATCGATGAACCTTGAAAGTAGAGTTGAAGGTTGGGACGAACATATCCAAAGGATTCTTGGGATCCCTTGGGTATTCTTGATTGGAGCTGAACTAACCATAGCCCAAAGTCGTATCTCTTTGGTTAATAAGATCCAAAAAGTTTATCGATCCCAGGGGGTACAGATCCATAATAGACATATAGAGATTATTGTACGTCAAGTAACATCAAAAGTGTTGGTTTCAGAAGATGGAATGTCTAATGTTTTTTTACCTGGGGAATTCATAGGGTTGTTGCGAGCAGAGCGAGCAGGGCGTATTTTGGACGAAGTGATCTGTTATCGGACAATATTCTTGGGAATAACGAAGTCATCTCTGAATACTCAAAGTTTCATATCCGAAGCAAGTTTTCAAGAAACTGCTCGAGTTTTAGCAAAAGCTGCTCTGCGAGGTCGTATTGATTGGTTGAAAGGCCTGAAAGAGAACGTTGTTCTGGGGGGGATTATACCGGTTGGTACCGGGTTCAAAAAATTAGTACATCGTTCAAAGCAAGATAACAATATTCATTTGAAAATAAAAAGGAAGAATCTATTGGAGTTGGAAATTCGAGATATTTTGTTACACCATAGAGAATTATTTTGTTCTTGCGCCCCAAACAATTTACATGAGACATTATACTAATCATTTGAATCATTTATGTAATGTAATTGAGTAATTCCTAACAAGAGGTTTCTTTTTTTTTTTTTATAAATGAAAGGAAATTGATGGTTTGGGTCGTAGATCAATGGTCAATCCTGGTAGAAGTTCCGTCGGAACAATTCTTTCTTTCACAGGGTACTGAATCTCTTTGAAAAAAAAACCAAGAGAAAGTGTGGGAAAATGCAAAGACGATATTGGAACATTAATTTGGAAGAAATGATGGAAGCAGGAGTTCATTTTGGTCATGGTACTAAGAAATGGAATCCTAGGATGGCTCCTTATATCTCTGCAAAGCGTAAAGGTATTCATATTACAAATCTTACTATAACTGCTCGTTTTTTATCAGAAGCCTGCGATTTAGTTTTTGATGCAGCAAGTAGGGGGAAAAAATTCTTAATCGTCGGTACCAAAAAGAAAGCAGCGGATTTAGTAGCATCAGCAGCAAGAAGGGCTCGATGTCATTATGTTAATAAAAAATGGCTTGGGGGTATGTTAACGAATTGGTCTACTACAGAAACAAGACTTCAGAAATTCAGGGACTTAAGAGCAGAACAAAAAATGGGGAAACTAAATCGTATCCCTAAAGGAGATGCAGCAATGTTGAAGAGAAAGTTATCTACCTTGCAAACATATCTGGGTGGGATAAAATATATGACGGGATTGCCCGATATTGTAATTATCGTTGATCAGCAAGAAGAATATATGGTTCTTCGAGAATGTGCCATTTTGGGTATTCCGACGATTTGTTTAATCGATACAAATTGTGACCCAGATTTTGCAGATGTTTCTATTCCTGCCAACGATGATGCTATAGCTTCGATGAAATTGATTCTTACAAAATTAGTATCTGCAATTTGTGAGGGCCGTTCTAGTTATATGAAAAATGGTTGATTCTCTTATCATTTTGGTGAACTTTCTTTGATTTGCATTTTTTGGAGTTTGAACTATGTTTTGAATATTTAATAAAAAAGATCATTGGTATCCTAAATATACGATTCATAACCAAAATTCATGAACGAACGTAGATGAATTGAGAAATAGATGGTTGAATCAAAATAATTCCTTTTTTTGAAGTTCAATTTCTATTAGAGGACAAAATGAATGTTATACCATATTACATTAAAAAACTTAAAGGGTTATACGATATATCAGGTGTAGAAGTAGGCCAACATTTCTATTGGAAAATAGGAGGTTTACAAATCCATGCCCAAGTACTTATCACTTCTTGGGTTGTAATTGCTATCTTATTAGGTTCAGTCATCATAGCTGTTCGGAATCCACAAATCATTCCGACCGACGGTCAGAATTTCTTCGAATATGTTCTTGAATTTATTCGAGATTTGAGCAAAACTCAGATTGGAGAGGAGTATGGGCCTTGGGTTCCATTTATTGGAACGATGTTCCTATTTATTTTTGTTTCGAACTGGTCAGGTGCTCTTTTACCTTGGAAAGTAATAAAGTTACCTCATGGAGAGTTAGCTGCGCCTACGAATGATATAAATACTACTGTTGCTTTAGCTTTACTTACGTCAGTGGCATATTTCTATGCGGGTCTTAGCAAAAAAGGATTGGGATATTTCGGAAAATATATTCAACCAACTCCCATACTTTTACCAATTAATATCTTAGAAGATTTCACAAAACCTTTATCTCTGAGTTTTCGACTTTTTGGGAATATATTGGCTGATGAATTAGTAGTTGTTGTTCTTGTTTCTTTAGTGCCTTCAGTAGTTCCTATACCTGTCATGTTTCTTGGATTATTTACAAGTGGTATTCAAGCTCTTATTTTTGCAACTTTGGCTGCGGCTTATATAGGCGAATCCATGGAGGGTTATCATTGACTCACTTTCAAAATAGTTTTTTTTTTTGAAGCTTATCCTAATTCAAGCAATGCGGGGTTGAATATAATTCACTGGGTTGGAGAATAAAATACAAATAATATGTATGTATATAGGAAGCAAGATATATTCTATTGCAAAATTTAGAAGATTCCTATTTTTTGAAGAATGGTTCCAGAATACGATTTCATAGAAGAAAAATTGCAGGTGATTTACGTTATGAAATAAAAAGGGTATATGTTATTTACTAATTAGATAGGAATTATCTCTATCTTTTTTCTAGCCCACTCCATTGAGATTGATTCCACTTTTTCTATTTTGTTTGTGATTGTGAATTGAATGAAAGAATAGAAGAGTTTATAAAAAAGAAAACGCAATGACTAAATATCTATTTACCTAAAATTTTATCATGGGTAGAAAGTAAAAACGGTATATTGAAGTAGTTTTTATAATTCAGTAATATTCTGATTCAACCCGATGAATTTTTCATGATAAAGATAAGTACTAATTTCTTAGTTGGTTGTATCATTAATCATTTCTTTTTTTGTGCGAGGAATTTACCATGAATCCACTGGTTTCTGCTGCTTCCGTTATTGCTGCTGGATTGGCTGTAGGGCTTGCTTCTATTGGACCTGGGGTTGGTCAAGGTACTGCTGCGGGTCAAGCTGTAGAAGGTATTGCGAGACAACCAGAAGCAGAGGGTAAAATACGAGGTACTTTGTTGCTTAGTCTGGCTTTTATGGAAGCTTTAACAATTTATGGACTAGTCGTGGCATTAGCTCTTTTATTTGCAAATCCTTTTGTTTAATGTTGAATTTCATCGTAGAATAAAAATGTAAAAAAAAAAAAGGTATTTATTTTTGTCCTTTGTTTATTCGAATTATATCAACACTTTATTCCTACAATTTATTTGTCGAAACAATATTTTTGAAAGGACTTATTTGAGGATTCACTCATTTTCTTCCCTTTTATTTTTAGTTTAGAAAAAGGATTTTTTGACTTTTCTCTTGACACGAGACCTCAGAACTAACTTCAACTTTATCTATTTATTAAGTATTTAATCCTATCTATAAGAGGGGAGCATATGAAAAATATAACCGATTCTTTTGTTTCCGTGGGGCACTGGCCATCCGTTGGGAGTTTCGAGTTTAATACCGATATTTTAGCAACAAATCCAATAAATCTAAGCGTAGTGCTGAGTGTATTGATTTTGTTTGGAAAGGGAGTGTGTGCGAGTTGTGTATTTCAAGAATAGGTTGGGTTTCACCGGCTACACTTTCTTTAGATTTATATCAAAATTTTGATAGCAGAAATAAAAAAAAAAGGGGTGTACAATCTCGATGAATTACTTCTAAATTGGATTTCATTAAGTAATCCTATATAAGAACCATAGCATTTCGTGACTCATTGGTAAATGAACTTCGATTCTCTATAAACCAAGAATGTTGAGGTCTTTTACATGGTTAAATATAAATTTTTTGAAGTCCAGGCACAATATAGCATGGTACTCTTTCTACCACTACATTAACATAAAAATGGTTTAAAAATTAGAAAAAAAAAAGAATTGGGAATTTATCCGATGTAGAACACTCATATGGATAAAATTCTTTTGAACTATTGACTGGAAAGATGGGTATCTTTCCCCCTTTTTTTATCCACTGCTGCCGAATCGACAACCTATGTATTGTAAAAAAAAGAGAAATTTTTGGATGAAAAAATGGAAATCTCATTTGAATAATAATGAGAAGAAGTAATGAAGTTCAGAATTATATTCTTTGCTCTAATAAATAAGATCAAAAAATTATTTGATTGAAAATCTTTGTTTTTTAGAAATAAGTTGTAAATAAAGAAACAACTTTGCTGACAATTTTGTCTTTTTTGTCTGGTCTGAAGAGTCCTCCTAAGATAGATCATTAAAGAGAGGATAGGCTCATTCCATTCAAAGGTATGGGAATGTCCATCAAAGAAAAGAAACAATTGAGCGTGAGAGCCAAATGAATCGAAAAATTCATGTTTGGTTCGGGAAGAGATATTTTTGAATAGAAAGATAATCTACTTTCATTAAATGATTTATTAGATAAGCGAAAACAGAGGATCTTGAGTACTATTCAAAATTCAGAAGAATTACGCAGAGGGGCCATTGAAAAGCTCGAAATAGCGCGAGCTCGATTACGGAAAGTGGAAGTGGAAGCAGATGAGTATCGAACTAATGGATACTCTGAGATAGAACGAGAAAAAGTGAATTTGATTAATGCTACTTGCGATAGTTTGGAACGATTAGAGAATTTTAAAAATGAAACTATTGTTTTTGAACAACAAAGAGCAATTAATCAGGTCCGACAACAAGTTTTCCAACAAGCCTT